CAAGGAGAAAGCACGGGTTCGATTCCCGTCGCTCGCCAGCTTAATTTAGTAAGGTACTATGATAAAAAATTAAGTCTAGTTGACTACTTAACTACTTATATTAAATTAAGTAGTTGTTAGTCTAGTACCGTATCCCTTCCTATCTTATCCTTTGCACTCGACTCAAAAAAAAACGAATGTTTCGGGGGCGAAAATCAAACTTGCCAAGAGGGTCCCCTAAACTAGGGATTCACCAAGAGAAAATTGCTTTTAAAGGGGAATAGACTGTGCCTTTCTTTGTATTTCTTTTTTCTTTTCTGCCTGATCAATAAAAAAAAGGATTGGCTATAGCTCTCTACCATATCTATACAAATAGAATAGTCCATTTATTTATATGGACTGCTAAGTGCGGAGACGGGAATCGAACCCGTGACCTCAAGGTTATGAGCCTCGTGAGCTACCAAACTGCTCTACTCCGCTCTGTAGGGCCAAAAACTGGTGGACGAAAAAGGTTGAATACAAGTCTCTACCATGTCTAGACAAATAGAATAGTCTTTTTATTTTTATACAGAATGGAGCGGGTAGCGGGAATCGAACCCGCATCGTTAGCTTGGAAGGCTAGGGGTTATAGTCGACGTTGGTTGGTTATTTTTAACGTCTCTAATTCAAAACCGAACATGAAATTTTGATTTCATTCGGCTCCTTTATGGCTATTCTCACCACTTAACATCTATGTTAGCTTTTCTGTCTGAATGGAACCAAAGCTCTCCGCTTTCTAGATGATCCCTATAGAGTAGGAGATAGAAATTCTCCTAAATATCTACTTACTTCGTTCCCTAATTTCATTCAAGAGATCCTGAGGAAAAGAGGTGGGTTTCCACCGAGCTGAAACAATATCCTGATGGTTCTAGTAAACCAAAACTATCGTTTTTTAGCTATTGGGCTTCCATTTCTTTTTTAACTAAAAGAAGATTTAGTTACGATTGGAAATAAACTTTTTTGTCTCTTCATCCATAGATCTTTTACTCATATTTATTCAATTGGAATACTTAATCCAATGCAAAATTATGCTTCGCGCCTCTGTACTCATAATCAAATTTGTATTTTGCATGCAAATTTAATTAGTCTTTGGATACTAATCGCGAGAATGTATATTCTTCCTCAATATGCTATTGAGAGGAAAAGGATTAAACCCTTTATAAGAACTAAAGTTTTCATCGGAATATGAATATAAAAAAAACTTAAGGATGCCTTAAGTATATCATTTCAAATTCAGTTATTAATTGAACGAATCACACTTTTACCACTAAACTATACCCGCTACATGTAGATTATGATACCAACACTACCCCTTGTCAAGGGTAGCCATTCGAAGAGGAAGCTAATCCCACCTACGGAGAAAAGCGAGCAGTTGGTACTTCAATCGCAGGCCTTTAATTTAGGATTTAGATGGCCCCTCTCTAGTCTGTAAAAGAAATCTCTTCTTACCATGCCATGCCACTAGCTTATAAACCAAATGTATGCATTTCGATTAGGATTGTATTCTTCGTATTCTATAGTTTGATTACTCCTACAATATAGACTAAGAGATATAGGCGACAGTACCCATCAATCCCTTTCTTCCTTTTCTTTTTTGTTAGGCAGGCTGTAGAATCATTTTTATACTCTGCAGTATAAATTCGACTGCCCACTTTTTCGAATAAAATTGTTGATAAAACTCCAATATAGTTTGTTCAAAATAAAATACACCTTTTGGATAATATTCCAGTACTATTTCCAAAGGGTACCTGTTGAAAATTGCTGCAACAAATCCGTCCAAAACTGAAAAATTGAAAAGTTTTGAACTCGAAGGTTTTTTCAAGGAATGCCTGTGAAAAATAGTTTCAATTTTGCGCCAAAACAGATAAGAAGTATATCACTTAAAATTAATACACTACCCAGCCATATGGGTATATGAAGAGGGCGAATTCCTTTATACCCCCAATTAGAATTAAGGAAAATAAAACATAAATGGAGAAAGTTCTCATCATAAGATTAGCCAATAGAAGAAAAAAGTCCTAATTCTGCAGAACATTCTGAGCACGTTAAAAGTGAATAGGCTAAATAAAGATAAAAAAACAAACTCTACCATTTTTTTAACAGCAGTTCTTATTGCCCCTTTGGCCTTTTTGAACAATAAACTTCTATATCTCAATATAGAAAATAAAACCTCTACATATATATCTATATATATATATATTATGTACAATAATATATACATATATTTTGTACATTATGCAGTAGATCTATAATGGTAAATGAAAGTGGCTAATTTTTTTTTGAATAAAAAGCCCTTTTAACTCAGTGGTAGAGTAATGCCATGGTAAGGCATAAGTCATCGGTTCAAATCCGATAAAGGGCTTTTCCCTTAGTAGTAGAGTAATGCCACGGAAAGACCGAAGTCATTGGTTCGAATCCGATAGAGTACTTTTCTACTAAATTCATTCACTTTTTTTCTTTTTTTTTGAAAATGTCTCTGTTTTTTATTGAATTTTATGACTTTGTTTAGTATGAGATGTACATATTTTTGGTCTGAACACTAAACGAAGCACAAAGTTTAAATTGTAAAAAATAAATGAAATTGGACTCTTTTTCCTGTTAGAGCAATCAAATCAATATTCGTACTGAACTAATCTAGAATCCTTTTTATTAATCTATTCTTCTTTACTTTAAAAGTAAAAGTAAAAGGAATTGCCCTAAAAAGCAGGGGGGGGATGATCCGCGAATTAACCTAACCAACAACTAAAAAAAAAAAAATCCTACGAAAGCATAATAGAAAAGTAGGAAAGACTCTTTGCTTTGATCTATTTATACTCTTCGATTCGAGTATATTGACAATTCCAAAAAACTGCTCATACTATCATTATACTATAATGACGAGTGGTTCTATATAGCACTATCGTCTAGTGATGCCCCTATCGTCTAGTGGTTCAGGACATCTCTCTTTCAAGGAGGCAGCGGGGATTCGACTTCCCCTGGGGGTAGGAAGTATTATAAAAAGAGGTTGATCATAGATTATCAAAAACCCTAGAATAAATTCTTCCTGGGTCGATGCCCGAGCGGTTAATGGGGACGGACTGTAAATTCGTTGACGATATGTCTACGCTGGTTCAAATCCAGCTCGGCCCAAAAATCTAGGGCTTCGTGAATATGAACTCAATTTTGTATTTCTTCCTTTTTTTTCTTCCATAAAAAAAATATCTGATCCATAGAAATAAAGGATAAAGAGAAAAGAAGGGGAAAATATATTTCAAAACCATATCTCTCTGATTCTTTTCTTACAAAGAAAACCTTTTTTCTTATTGAAAGGTGGATTATCAGTTGTTTTTAGCGATAAAAAATCGCGGCATACTAGTTATGCCATTCTCACTATACCCACATATCCTATGTGGGTGTAGTAGTATATGATTCATCTATTTCTTAGAGTACGACAGACGAATCTTCTTAGGGTTCTATTTAAAAATAGGTATGCCATACACCCCGCAGGGATTGTAGTTCAATTGGTTAGAGCACCGCCCTGTCAAGGCGGAAGCTGCGGGTTCGAGCCCCGTCAGTCCCGAACTAGGGTTCAATCAATGGAAAAATTCATCTTTCCTTTTTTTTTCATCAAGAATTTCCCGGAAAAAGAGGGGGGGGCAGAAGGCAAGATCAAATATCTAAGGAGAATCCTTACTTTACTTTTTTTATTTCGCAGCTCTCAATAAAAAGAGAGCTGTATAGGAATCCTCTTTTTAACTACTTCCGGTTGATAAGGAAAGACGTACATATCATACGTGGATTAGTATAATTTAGGATATTACTCTATTTTTATGGTATGATGATACCATCCACATCTTAACTTCCTATTTGACTATTATGTTAAGGAATAGAGTTTCTAAACGGTATTTTACCGGAATCGAATAAATACACAAATTGTATTCGTTTATTGCTAGAGAATGAATTTAATATAAATTATTAGTTCCTTTTTAGGGGTTAAACTACACCACTTCCATTTTGTAGTTCCAACTTTGTTTGTCTATGTTCAATGAATTCTTGAAAAGAATCTACCTCATTCTCAGTCCATTTGTCGATTCCTTTTTTATGAATCTGCTCTCATCTTTAGACCCCAAAAGCAGATATTGCCAGTAACCTAATAAAATAAAAACCAAGCAAACACTCTTTTTCCTAAATTAAAATATTGATCTTTTTTATTTAAGATCCTCTTTTCTCCATCTCATTTCTACTTCGACTGCCTATTTGGATGTTTATGTGACCCATAGAAAGTCGGTTATATAACACATACATACATAATTGTATGTATAACTATAAGAAAAAGGAAGGGAAATTGGATAAGAAAGATTCTTGGCTCTACATATATATAGAAAAGAAAAAGTCAAAAAGGATGAAAAATGGAGGGATTCCGAATCCAATCAAAAAACCTATTTTGGTCTTAGTATGGATAAGGGATCTTCCTATGTTATATTATTCCACTATCAACCATGAATTGATTTGATAGATGCTATATTCATAATATTGAATTGATTCAGTATTATCAGAATGCAAGTCCTCCACAGGGATACCCCTTTTTCCTCTCCATGGGATTACATCCCGAGTTTATTGTGAAAAAAAAAAATAAAGAGGTTATGGAAGTAAATATTCTCGCATTTATTGCTACTGCATTGTTCATTCTAGTTCCTACTGCCTTTTTACTTATTATTTATGTAAAAACAGCCAGCCAAAATGATTAATTGGAATTCCAATTAATCATTGAAGAAATGAAAACGGGATTAAAGAAAATAAAAATCCAAGTCTTAAATGAAAGGATCTGGTTGGAATCCTAAAGTGTGGTAGAAAGAACTACATATAGTTTTTTCTACCACACTTTAACTTTAGATTCTTTCTATTATATTATCTTGAATCTACATAGAATAGATTAGTAGATTGAAATAGTAATCTAATTCAACTTCTTTTTTCACTGCATCCACTTAATTTCAAGCAAGTCAAAATCAAAAAAAATTTCTAAGAATAAGAAAAGAGTATAAATGGAAAATGTGCGATATGTTGTGAATAGCTTCGTGTAAGAAAATCTAATTTTCTTATGTAAAGAACTTTATTTTTACTCGTCACTTCTAGTAGAAATTTTTAATTACTATAATTGCTCTTTCTATTCTATTTCTTTCTATTTCTATTTTCTATTATAGTAGAATGAAACATAGTAGAATAGAACGACTCTTTCTTAAAAGAGTTTTTTACAAGAGTGAAACAAAACTAAAGAAAAAGATAAAAAATAAAGTTTGGCAAAATGATTAATACAAAATAAAATGATCAATTAAAGAAAAGAGTTGATACTACAACTCGACTACTCAATCAATTAGTAGTATCCCTAGAGTCCACTTCTCCCCCATACTACTAGCGAAAGAGAAAATGTAAAGACTACCATTAAAGCAGCCCAAGCGAGACTTACTATATCCATGTAAATTATGTCTCCTATTTCTATGAAGGAATTATTCTACTATTGATCAATAATCATAGTGGAATTAAGGGTACAGAGTCAAAATTCTGCTCTAAGACTATGGATGAATCAGTTAAAAGAATTTACTCCTAGCAAATTCTTATATGATTTCTGGTCGAATTGGAGAGTATTAAGTATAAATATGATATATATACCTTTTCTTTAAAAAAGAAAGAGTGTGAGAATGTCCTGAATAGAAGACGCGGGAATAGAGAGATTTTTTCTTCCTTTTGTTACCTTTTTTATAAGCAAAGGACGTCAGAATATACCATATCATAAAATTAGGATAGAAAAATATTTATTGGATACCTACTTTACCCATGTTTATTTTTGACCTAAACCCTACTGCCCCACTTTCTCTCTTTCTATGAAAGAGTGAGGAGACCTTATCCACTCCACAACTCCGAAATTCATTTTAGATTAGCCTATTCAATCTGATTCTCAACAGAATCAGTAACCTTTACTTTAGTCTATGTAGGTAGCATAAGATGTACGAAGTATATTGCTATTTCTTGGCAAAGTCCTTTTTCAATCTAAGATTGAAGAAGGACTTAGGGCCCTTTGGAAGTTTAAAATTCCCGAATCAATTCAAATTAATAAAAGAATAAGGAAACGCTACCTCATCTCTGTTGGTAGCTCCCCCTTTGGGCCACTACCGCCAAAACAAAGCCTCATTTGAGGATAGAACTATGGTATGGATTCTCAAAATCCAGTATGGCCAGACCTAGTTACTCTCTTGCCCCAACTTATGGAGGTACAAAATTTTTGAGTTTGATTAGTACTATAATCCTAAGTATTTTATTGATCAGGCGGCACCCAGATTTGAACTGGGGATAAAGGATTTGCAGTCCCCTGCCTTACCACTTGGCCATGCCGCCAAAAAATCCGATCTAAAATCGAGAAAAGAACAAGTATTCATCCATATTTTCTTACTAAAACCTTTTTTTCTATTCTATTGAGATGGCAAAGGATAATTTTCTTTCTATTCTATTGAAATGGCAAAGGAGCAAAAGTAGATTTCCAGTCACAGACTGCAAAATTCAGAACAAATTGGAACCATTAACTAGAATTTTTTTTTTAATTACAATTACAGTAGTAAACGACTCTAAAATCGGTATTCTCTCCTTTAATGGCATAATAAAATAGAATACAAGTTTCTCTAATCTGTATACAGGGAAACTCCAGGTCCGAACAGCATTATTATCTACGGATCCCCTTTATGTACATATCCCTACGGGGAATCGTGCTTTAATTTTTCATTGCATTAAATATCGTGAATAAAAAGAGGAAATTTGCTCTGATATAGATTATATTATGGCTTAGCCTTCTTTTATTGGCCCACACAAGTGAAATTACGATAAAAGAAAGGATATGTGAATAGGTGGATAACTAGATTAGCAAGTACCTAAAATAAAATAAGTACTTTATTTTAGGATTCTACAACGAAATCCTTTATTTTTTAGCAATTCTATTACTACGAAACAAAAAATAACCTTCAAATTCTTTTTGAAAATAAAATTAAGCATACTATTCTAAATTCTAAATCGAACTAAAGTAAAACTTTCCAGTTCTTATAAATTGAAATTATTATGACTTTATTTCTTTCATAGAAAGGAGATAAAACGAGAAATCTTTGCTATCCAATCTGATTAGAATATCCTAAAGTTTAAGTGGCAGAATTTTTTTCTAGGACTTTTTTATCAATTCATTTTAATTCCATTTCTATCCCTCCCAAAATCGAACTTTCGTCAAAATTATCTTTATTCATATGTATGAAATACATATATGAAATACGTATGTGGAGTTCCCTAGAATTTCATGTGATTCAGTAAACAGAATATAGATTCCATGATTGCTAGATTGATCCATAGGGATTGATAAAGAGTGAGCTGATAATGGAATTTTTCTTCGATAAATAGGAAACTTAAGATTAAGATGCTCCGGAATGGAAATGAGGGAATGTCCACAATACCCGGATTTAGTCAGATCCAATTCGAGGGATTTTGTAGGTTCATTAATCAAGGCTTAGCAGAAGAACTTGAGAAGTTTCCAACAATTAAAGATCCAGATCACGAAATTGCATTTCAATTATTTGCGAAAGGATATCAATTGCTAGAACCCTCAATAAAAGAAAGGGATGCTGTGTATGAATCACTCACTTATTCTTCTGAATTATATGTATCTGCGAGATTAATTTTTGGTTTCGATGTGCAAAAGCAAACCATTTCTATTGGAAACATTCCTATAATGAATTCCTTAGGAACCTTTATAATAAATGGAATATACCGAATTGTGATCAATCAAATATTGCTAAGTCCTGGTATTTACTACCGCTCCGAATTAGACCATAAGGGAATTTCTATATACACTGGGACTATAATATCAGATTGGGGAGGAAGATCGGAATTAGCAATTGATAAAAAAGAAAGGATATGGGCTCGCGTGAGTAGAAAACAAAAGATATCTATTTTAGTTCTATCATCAGCTATGGGTTCGAATCTAAGAGAAATTTTAGATAATGTTTCCTACCCCGAAATTTTCTTGTCTTTCCCGAATGCTAAGGAGAAAAAGAGGATTGAGTCAAAAGAAAAAGCTATTTTGGAGTTTTATCAACAATTTGCTTGTGTAGGTGGGGACCTGGTATTTTCGGAATCCTTATGTGAGGAATTACAAAAGAAATTTTTTCAACAAAAATGTGAATTAGGAAGAGTTGGTCGACGAAATATGAATCGGAGACTGAATCTTAATATACCTCAGAACAATACATTCTTGTTACCACGAGATGTATTGGCCGCTACGGATCATTTAATTGGAATGAAATTTGGAACGGGTATACTTGACGATGACGATATGAATCACTTGAAAAATAAACGTATTCGTTCGGTTGCGGATCTGTTACAAGATCAATTCGGACTGGCTCTTGGCCGTTTACAACATGCGATTCAAAAAACTATCCGTAGAGTATTCATACGTCAATCGAAACCGACTCCACAAACTTTGGTAACTCCAACTTCAACTTCGATTTTATTAATAACTACTTATGAGACCTTTTTTGGCACATACCCCTTATCTCAAGTTTTTGACCAAACCAATCCATTGACACAAACGGTTCATGGGCGAAAAGTGAGTTGTTTGGGTCCTGGAGGATTGACGGGGAGAACTGCAAGTTTTCGGAGCCGAGATATTCATCCGAGTCACTATGGGCGTATTTGTCCAATTGACACGTCCGAAGGCATCAATGTTGGACTTACTGGATCCTTAGCTATTCATGCGAGAATTGATCACTGGTGGGGATCTATAGAGAGTCCGTTTTATGAAATATCTGAGAAAGCAAAAGAAAAAAAAGAGAGACAGGTGGTTTATTTATCACCAAATAGAGATGAATATTATATGATAGCAGCAGGAAATTCTTTGTCCTTAAATCAGGGTATTCAGGAGGAACAAGTTGTTCCAGCTAGATACCGTCAAGAATTCCTGACTATTGCATGGGAACAGATTCATGTTAGAAGTATTTTTCCTTTCCAATATTTTTCTATTGGAGGTTCTCTCATTCCTTTTATTGAGCATAATGATGCGAATCGGGCTTTAATGAGTTCTAATATGCAGCGCCAAGCAGTTCCACTTTCTCGGTCCGAGAAGTGCATTGTTGGAACTGGATTGGAACGCCAAACAGCTCTAGATTCGAGGGTTTCCATTATAGCCGAACGCGCGGGAAAGATCATTTCTAGTGATAGTCACAAGATCCTTTTATCAAGTAGTGGGAAGACTTTAAGTATTCCTTTAGTTGCCCATCGGCGCTCTAACAAAAATACTTGTATGCACCAAAAACCTCGAGTTCCAAGGGGTAAACCCATTAAAAAAGGGCAAATTTTAGCGGAGGGAGCAGCTACAGTTGGTGGGGAACTTGCTTTAGGAAAAAACGTTTTAGTAGCTTATATGCCGTGGGAGGGTTACAATTTTGAAGACGCAGTACTAATTAGCGAACGTTTGGTATATGAGGATATTTATACTTCTTTTCACATCCGAAAATATGAAATTCAGACGGATACGACAAGCCAAGGCTCCGCTGAAAAAATCACTAAAGAAATACCACATCTAGAAGAACATTTACTCCGCAATTTGGACAGAAATGGAGTTGTGAGGTTGGGATCCTGGGTAGAAACAGGCGATATTTTAGTAGGTAAATTAACGCCTCAGATAGCGAGCGAATCCTCATATATCGCGGAAGCTGGATTATTACGGGCCATTTTTGGTCTTGAGGTATCCACTTCAAAAGAAACTTCTCTCAAACTACCTATAGGTGGAAGAGGGCGCGTTATCGATGTGAAATGGATCCAGAGGGACCCCCTCGACATAATGGTTCGTGTATATATTTTACAGAAACGCGAAATCAAAGTAGGGGATAAAGTAGCAGGAAGACACGGGAATAAGGGGATCATTTCCAAAATTTTGCCTAGGCAAGATATGCCCTATTTGCAAGATGGAACACCTGTTGATATGGTCTTCAATCCCCTAGGAGTACCCTCACGAATGAATGTGGGACAAATATTTGAAAGCTCGCTCGGATTAGCAGGGGATCTGCTAAAGAAACATTATAGAATAGCACCCTTTGATGAGAGATATGAGCAAGAGGCTTCAAGAAAACTTGTGTTTTCGGAATTATATGAAGCCAGTAAACAAACACAAAATCCATGGGTATTTGAACCCGAGTACCCGGGAAAAAGCAGAATATTTGATGGAAGAACAGGAGATCCCTTCGAACAACCTGTTCTAATAGGGAAGTCCTATATTTTAAAATTAATTCATCAAGTTGATGAGAAAATCCATGGACGTTCTACCGGGCCCTACTCACTTGTTACCCAACAACCCGTTAGAGGAAGAGCCAAACAAGGGGGACAACGAGTAGGAGAAATGGAAGTTTGGGCTTTAGAAGGATTTGGTGTTGCTCATATTTTACAAGAGATACTTACTTATAAATCTGATCATCTTATAGCTCGCCAAGAAATACTTAATGCTACGATCTGGGGAAAAAGAGTGCCTAATCACGAGGATCCTCCAGAATCTTTTCGAGTGCTCGTTCGAGAACTACGATCTTTGGCTCTAGAACTGAACCATTTCCTTGTATCTGAGAAGAACTTTCAGGTTAATAGGGAGGATGTTTGATCAGAATAAATAAAAATTCTTTTCTTATTTCTATTTTATGATTGACCAATATAAACATAAACAACTTCAAATTGGACTCGTTTCCCCTCAACAAATAAAGGCTTGGGCTAACAAAATCCTACCTAATGGAGAAGTCGTTGGCGAAGTCACAAAGCCCTCCACTTTTCATTATAAAACCGATAAACCAGAAAAAGATGGATTGTTTTGCGAAAGAATCTTTGGACCCATAAAAAGTGGAATTTGTGCTTGTGGAAACTCTCGAGCGAGCGTAGCTGAAAATGAAGACGAAAGATTTTGTCAAAAATGCGGGGTAGAATTTGTTGATTCTCGGATACGAAGATATCAAATGGGATACATCAAACTGGCATGTCCAGTGACTCATGTGTGGTATTTGAAAGGTCTTCCTAGTTATATCGCGAATCTTTTAGATAAACCCCTTAAGAAATTGGAAGGCCTAGTATACGGCGATTTCTCTTTTGCTAGGCCCAGCGCTAAAAAACCTACTTTCTTACGATTACGAGGTTTATTCGAAGATGAAATTTCATCCTGTAACCACAGCATTTCTCCCTTTTTTTCTACCCCAGGCTTTGCAACATTTCGAAATCGGGAAATTGCGACAGGAGCGGGTGCTATTAGAGAACAATTAGCGGATTTGGATTTGCGAATTATTATAGAGAATTCCTTGGTTGAATGGAAGGAATTAGAAGACGAGGGGTATAGTGGAGATGAATGGGAAGATAGAAAAAGACGAATAAGAAAAGTTTTTTTAATTAGACGAATGCAATTGGCGAAACATTTTATTCAAACAAATGTAGAACCAGAATGGATGGTTTTGTGCTTATTACCGGTTCTTCCTCCCGAATTGAGACCCATTGTTTATAGGTCTGGGGATAAAGTAGTGACTTCGGATATTAATGAACTTTATAAGAGAGTTATCCGTCGGAACAACAACCTTGCCTATCTATTAAAAAGAAGTGAATTAGCGCCAGCAGATTTAGTAATGTGCCAGGAAAAATTGGTACAAGAAGCCGTGGATACACTTCTTGATAGTGGGTCTCGCGGGCAACCGACGAGGGATGGTCACAATAAAGTATACAAGTCACTTTCAGATGTAATTGAGGGTAAAGAGGGGAGGTTTCGCGAGACTCTGCTTGGGAAACGGGTCGATTACTCGGGGCGTTCTGTCATTGTTGTGGGTCCTTCGCTTTCATTACATCAATGTGGATTACCTTTAGAGATAGCAATAAAGCTCTTTCAGCTATTTGTAATTCGCGATTTAATCACGAAACGTGCTACTTCTAATGTCAGGATTGCTAAAAGGAAAATTTGGGAAAAGGAACCCATTGTATGGGAAATACTTCAAGAAGTTATGCGGGGGCATCCTGTACTGTTGAACAGAGCACCTACCCTGCATAGATTAGGCATACAGGCCTTCCAACCCACTTTAGTAGAGGGGCGTACTATTTGTTTACATCCATTAGTGTGTAAGGGTTTCAATGCGGACTTTGATGGGGATCAAATGGCTGTTCATTTACCTTTATCCTTGGAAGCTCAAGCAGAAGCCCGTTTACTTATGTTTTCTCATATGAATCTCCTGTCTCCCGCTATAGGAGATCCTATTTGCGTGCCAACCCAAGACATGCTTATCGGACTTTATGTATTAACGATTGGAAATCGTCGAGGTATTTGTGCAAATAGATATAATAGTTGCGGAAACTATCCAAATAAAAAAGTAAATTACAATAATAATTATTATACGAAAGATAAAGAACCCCATTTTTCTAGTTCCTATGATGCACTGGGAGCTTATAGACAGAAACGAATCGGTTTAAACAGTCCCCTGTGGCTCCGATGGAAACTAGATCAACGTGTCATTGGATCAAGAGAAGTTCCGATTGAAGTTCAATATGAATCTTTTGGGACTTATCATGAGATTTATGCCCACTATCTAATAGTCGGAAATAGAAAAAAAGAAACCCGTTCTATATACATTCGAACCACTCTTGGTCATATTTCTTTTTATAGAGAAATAGAGGAAGCCATACAAGGATTTAGTCGGGCCTATTCATACACTATCTAAATCTAAACAAGGAAGTTAGATTCGGCGATGCCCCTTTCGGGGGGCATTCCTATTTCGCTAGTACCGTCCTTTTTGCCACGCAAATTCAGATTGAGATTGCGAGAAGGGGGTAAATTAAGTTTTCGAATCACTGACTCAGGCCTATTGTCGAATCCTACTCAGCAATTGTCGAATCCTACTCAGTCAAGTCAAAAAAGGGGGTACTTATGTATGGCGGAACGGGCCAACCTGGTCTTTCATAATAAAGAGATAGACGGAACTGCTATGAAACGACTTATTAGCAGATTAATAGATCATTTCGGAATGGGATATACATCCCATATACTGGATCAAATAAAGGCTCTGGGCTTCCATCAAGCCACTACTACATCAATTTCTTTAGGAATCGAGGATCTTTTAACAATACCCTCTAAAGGATGGTTAGTCCAAGATGCGGAACAACAGAGTTTTCTTTTGGAGAAACACTATTATTATGGGGCTGTACACGCAGTAGAAAAATTACGCCAATCCGTTGAAATATGGTATGCTACAAGTGAATATTTGAAACAAGAAATGAATTCGAATTTTCGGATAACGGATCCTTCTAATCCAGTCTATCTAATGTCTTTTTCAGGAGCCAGAGGAAATGCATCCCAGGTACACCAATTAGTAGGGATGAGAGGGTTAATGGCGGATCCTCAAGGACAAATGATTGATTTACCTATTCAAAGCAATTTACGCGAGGGACTTTCTTTGACAGAATATATAATTTCCTGCTACGGAGCCCGCAAAGGGGTTGTAGATACTGCTGTACGAACAGCGGATGCTGGATATCTTACACGCAGACTTGTTGAAGTAGTTCAACATATTATTGTGCGTAGAAGAGATTGTGGTACTATCCGAGGTATTTCTGTGAGTCCTCAAAATGGGATGACAGAAAAACTTTTTGTCCAAACACTAATTGGTCGTGTATTAGCAGACGATATATATATTGGTTCACGATGCATTGCTGCTCGAAATCAAGATATTGGAATTGGATTAGTCAATCGATTCATAACTGCCTTTCGAGCACAACCGTTTCGGGCACAACCAATATATATTAGAACCCCTTTTACTTGCCGGAGCACATCTTGGATCTGTCAATTATGTTATGGGCGGAGTCCCACTCATGGCGATCTGGTCGAATTGGGAGAAGCTGTAGGTATTATTGCAGGTCAATCAATTGGGGAGCCGGGGACTCAACTAACATTAAGAACTTTTCATACTGGTGGAGTATTCACAGGGGGTACTGCCGACCTTGTACGATCCCCCTCAAATGGAAAAATCCAATTCAATGAGGACTTGGTTCACCCCACACGTACCCGTCATGGGCAGCCTGCTTTTCTATGCTATATAGACTTGCGTGTAACTATTCAGAGTCAAGATATTCTACATAGTGTGAATATTCCCTTAAAAAGCCTGATTCTAGTGCAAAATGATCAATATGTAGAATCCGAACAAGTAATTGCGGAGATTCGTGCTGGAACATCCACTTTACATTTTAAGGAAAAGGTACAAAAGCATATTTATTCCGAATCAGACGGGGAAATGCACTGGAGTACTGATGTTTACCATGCGCCCGAATATCAATATGGTAATCTTCGTCGATTACCAAAAACAAGCCATTTATGGATATTGTCAGTAAGTATGTGCAGATCCAGTATAGCATCCTTTTCGCTGCACAAGGATCAAGATCAAATGAATACTTATTCTTTTTCTCTTGACGGAAGATATATCTTTGACCTCTCAATGGCTAATGATCAAGTAAGCCATAGACTGTTGGATACTTTTGGTAAAAAAGATAAGGAAATTCTTGATTATTTAACGCCAGATCGAATCGTGTCCAACAATCATTGGAATTTTGTCTATCCGTCTATTCTTCAAGATAATTCGGATTTGTTGGCGAAAAAGCGAAGAAATAGGTTCGTCATTCCATTACAATATCATCAAGAACAAGAAAAAGAGCTAATATCCTGTTTGGGGATTTCGATTGAAATACCCTTTATGGGTGTTTTACGTAGAAATACTATTTTTGCTTTTTTTGACGATCCAGGATACAGAAAAGATAAAAGAGGTTCAGGAATTGTTAAATTTCGATATAGGACCCTAGAGGAAGAGTATCGGACCCGAGAGGAAGAGTATAGGACTCTAGAGGAAGACTCAGAGGACGAATATGAGAGCCCAGAGAACGAATATAGGACTCTAGAAGACGAATATGAAACCCTAGAAGACGAATATAGGACTCTAGAAGACGAATATGAAACCCTAGAAGATGAATACGGGATCCTAGAGGCCGAATATAGGACTCTAGAGAAAGACTCAGAAGAAGAATATGGGAACCCAAAGAACGAATATAAAACTCGAGAGGACGAATATGGAACTCTAGAGGAAGACGAATATGGGAGCCGTGAAGATGGCTCAGAGAACGAATATGGGGCTTTAGAAGAAGAATCAGAGGAAGACTCAGAGGACGAATATGGGAACCCAGAGGAAGATTCTATCTTAAAAAAAGAGGGTTTTATTGAGCATCGAGGAACAAAAGAATTTAGTCTAAAATACCAAAAAGAAGTAGATCGGTTTTTTTTCATTCTTCAAGAACTGCATATCTTGCCGAGATCCTCATCCCTAAAGGTACTTGACAATAGTATTATTGGAGTGGATACACAACTCACAAAAAATACAAGAAGTCGACTAGGTGGATTGGTCCGAGTTAAGAGAAAAAAAAGCCATACGGAACTAAAAATCTTTTCCGGAGATATTCATTTTCCTGAAGAGGCGGATAAGATATTAGGCGCCAGTTTGATACCACCAGAAAGAGAAAAAAAAGATTCTAAGGACTCAAAAAAAAGAAAAAATTGGGTTTATGTTCAACGAAAAAAAATTCTTAAAAGCAAGGAAAAGTATTTTGTTTCAGTTCGACCTGCAGTCGCATATGAAATGGACGAAGGGAGAAATCTAGCAAGACTTTTCCCGCAAGATCTCCTGCAAGAAGAGGATAATCTCCAACTTCGACTTGTCAATTTTATTTCTCATGAAAATAGCAAGTTAACTCAAAGAATTTATCACACGAATAGTCAATTCGTTCGAACTTGCTTGATAGTGAATTGGGAACAAGACGAAAAAGAGGGGGCTCGGGCTTCCCTTGTTGAGTTAAGAACAAATGATCTGATTCGCGATTTCCTAAGAATTGAGTTAGTCAAGTCCACTATTTCATATACAAGAAGAAGGTATGATAGGACAAGTGCAGGCCCTATTCCCAATAATAGGTTAGATCGCAACAATACCAATTCCTTTTATTCCAAGGCGAAGATTCAATCACTTAGCCAACATCAAGAAGCTATTGGCACCTTGTTGAATCGAAATAAAGAATACCCATCTTTGATGATTTTGTCGGCATCCAACTGTTCTCAAATTGGTTTATTGAAGAATTTGAAATATCCCAGTGCGGTAAAAGAATCGAATCCTAGAATTCTTATTCGAGATATTTTTGGGCTCTTAGGCGCTATTGTACCTAGTATATCGAATTTTTCTTCATCTTACTATATATTAACACATAATCAGATCTTATTAAAAAAATACTTGTTCCTTGACAATTTGAAACAAACCTTCCAAGTACTTCAAGGGCTTAAATACTCTTTAATAGATGAAAATAAAAGGATGTCGAATTTCAACAGTAACATCATGTTGGATCCATTCCATTTGAATTGGCACTTTCTCCATCATGACTCATGGGAGGAAACATTGGCAATAGTTCACCTTGGACAATTTATTTGCGAAAATGTATGTCTATTTAAATCGCACATAAAAAAATCTGGTCAAATTTTCATTGTTAATATGGACTCCTTTATTATAAGAGCAGCTAAGCCTTATTTGGCTACTATAGGAGCAACTGTTCATGGTCATTATGGAAAAATCCTTTACAAAGGAGATAGGTTAGTTACCTTTATATATGAAAAATCGAGATCTAGTGATATCACGCAAGGTCTTCCAAAAGTAGAACAAATATTCGAAGCGCGTTCAATTGATTCACTATCGCCGAATCTCGAAAGGAGAATTGAGGATTGGAATGAGCGTATACCAAGAATTCTTGGGGTTCCCTGGGGATTCTTGATTGGAGCTGAGCTAACCATCGCCCAAAGTCGTATCTCTTTGGTTAATAAGATCCAAAAGGTTTATCGATCCCAAGGGGTACAGATCCATAATAGACATATAGAGATTATTATACGCCAAGTAACATCAAAAGTAAGGGTTTCCGAAGATGGAATGTCTAATGTTTTTTTACCTGGGGAATTAATAGGACTATTGCGAGCGGAACGAGCAGGGCGAGCTTTGGATGAATCGATCTATTATCGGGCAATCTTATTGGGAATAACAAGGGCTTCCCTGAATACCCAAAGTTTCATATCTGAAGCAAGTTTTCAAGAAACTGCTCGAGTTTTAGCAAAAGCTGCCCTACGAGGTCGTATTGATTGGTTGAAAGGCCTGAAAGAAAACGTAGTTCTGGGGGGAATTATCCCTGTTGGTACCGGATTCCAAAAATTTGTGCATCGTTTCCCACAAGACAAGAACCTTCATTTGGAAATAAAAAAAAAAAATCTATTCACGTCGGAAATGAGAGACATTTTGTTTCTCCATACAGAACTAGTTTCTTCTGATTCTGACGTAACAAACAATTTCTATGAGACATCAGAACCCCCATTTACTCCCATTTATACGATTTAATTTAAGGATATATAAAGCATATAAAGCAGATTTTTTACTTTAATTGAAACTATACTTTTGACCTTAGAATGCTAACAGGTCTGATTTTAGATTTTGTATTTTTTTTCTTTTACTAAATACTAAATAAAAGAAGTCAGTTAATTTATTAAGGCTGTCTTTATATCATGTATCAATGGCCAATTCTGAGTAGAAGGTTCCATCGGAACAATTATTATTTATTTCAAGATATTTCGGCTCTTTCTTAATCTTCAAAAAGAAATCAATTCCATAATGGTAAGACGAAAAAAAGAAAAAAACAAGGAAGTGTGGAAAAAATGACAAGAAGATATTGGAACATCAATTTGAAAGAGATGATAGAAGCGGGAGTTCATTTTGGTCATGGTATTAAGAAATGGAATCCTAAAATGGCCCCTTACATCTCGGCAAAGCGTAAAGGTACTCATATTACAAATCTCGCTAGAACGGCTCGTTTTTTATCAGAAGCTTGCGATTTAGTTTTTGATGCAGCAAGTCAGGGAAAAAGCTTCTTAATTGTTGGTACCAAAAAAAGAGCAGCAGATTTAGTAGCATCGGCTGCAATAAGGTCTCGTTGTCATTATGTTAATAAAAAGTGGTTCAGTGGTATGTTAACGAATTGGTCGATTACCAAAACTAGACTTTCTCAATTTAGAGACTTAAGAGCGGAAGAAAAGATGGGAAAATTCCACCATCTCCCAAAAAGAGATGTGGCAATCTTAAAGAGAAAATTATCTACCTTGCAAAGATATCTTGGCGGGATTAAATATATGACGAGGTTGCCTGACATTGTGATCGTCCTTGATCAGCAAAAAGAGTATATAGCTCTTCGGGAATGTGCCATTTTGGGGATTCCTACTATTTCTTTAGTCGATACAAATTGTGACCCAGATCTCGCGAATATATCGATTCCTGCCAACGATGACACTATGACTTCAATTCGATTGATTCTTAACAAATTAGTATTTGCAATTTGTGAGGGCCGTTCTCTCTATATAAGAAATCATTGATTAAGATTAAGAAGAATAGTGAATTCTTAAGGAACTACGTAGATTTATGGGATCAGTTACTATTTTTTTTTGTTTTGCATAGATAAAAGAAGGGGAATATTGATATATATTAGAGGGTATTGATATATATTATCATTTGATGTGATTTCTTGGTATCCTAAATATAAGATTAATACTTCAAGTTGCTGAGTTGAGAAAGAGATGGTTGAATCAAAAGAATTCCTTTTTTGAAGTTCAATTTTTATAAGAGGACAATATGAATATTACACCATGTTCCATTAAAACACTCAAGGGGTTGTATGATATATCAGGCGTAGAAGTAGGCCAACACCTCTATTGGCAAATAGGAGGTTTCCAAATTCATGCCCAAGTACTCATCACCTCTTGGGTCGTAATTACTATCTTGCTGGGTTCAGTTATCATAGCTGTTCGGAATCCACAAACCATCCCAACCGACGGTCAGAATTTCTTCGAATATGTCCTTGAGTTTATTCGAGATTTGAGCAAAACTCAGATTGGAGAAGAATATGGGCCCTGGGTTCCCTTTATTGGAACTATGTTCCTTTTTATTTTTGTTTCGAATTGGTCGGGTGCTCTTTTACCTTGGAAAATTATAGAGTTACCCCATGGGGAATTAGCTGCGCCCACGAATGATATAAATACTACTGTTGCTTTAGCTTTACTCACATCAGCAGCATATTTTTATGCAGGTCTTAGCAAAAAAGGATTGAGTTATTTCGAGAAATATATTAAACCAACCCCAATCCTTTTACCAATTAACATCCTAGAAGATTTCACAAAACCATTATCGCTTAGTTTTCGACTTTTCGGAAATATATTGGCGGATGAATTAGTCGTTGTTGTTCTTGTTTCTTTAGTCCCCTTAGTAGTCCCTATACCCGTCATGTTTCTTGGATTATTTACAAGCGGTATTCAAGCTCTTATTTTTGCAACGTTAGCCGCAGCCTATATAGGTGAATCCATGGAAGGTCATCATTGAATTGACTAATTTTCAAAATAGTCTTTTTTTTTTAACTTAGCCCAATTCATGCATGGTTGCAGATAATCCTCCGGGTTAGAAAACTAACTAGTTCAAAATGCGTATGAATATATAACCTAGAGTTGTAGGAGAGAGAATAGACTATATTACGGAATTGTTAAATTATATATGCATTCAGGGGGAGCGAAATCCGGTTAGATCTATATCCTTAATGTCTATAAGACCATCATCTTTTGTGCGGCTTTCTAAGGAATGATTTTGGAATTGGATTCCATAGAAAATAAAAAAATATGCAAACAAAATAGAAGAAACAAAGGTATATAGGATTTTATTTATTTCTAAGTTTGATTAGATTCATTATCTAATGCCATATATAGAATTCCGGAATTGGATTCCATATCCAGTTCTATGCAGCATATTGTTATCAATTGTATATCTTGATTTGATTCCTATTGGATTTGGATTAGTTCGATTTCAATAGTGGTTCTTCCTGTATTTCGTCTTTTATTATGGATTAGAGGAAGGGAAAAAACGGGAACTCAAGGATATCGAAGAGTAAAAAAAAAAAAATGAAATGAAAGGGTGGTTGGTTGGAAAGAAAGAGAAATAGAATAATGAAAAGCATATGGATTTACACAACCCTCTAATGATTAGAAATTAAAAACGAGATCTCGAAGTAGTTCGGACGATTTAGATTATCATTTCAATTTGCATTTTTAGTTACTTCTACCCAATAGAGCTTAGAAGTTCAAAGTAATAATTTCTTGGTTGATTGTATCCTTAACCATTTTTTTTTTTTGACACGAGGAACTCACCATGAATCCACTAATTGCTGCTGCTTCCGTTATTGCTGCTGGATTGGCTGTAGGGCTTGCTTCTATTGGGCCTGGAGTTGGTCAAGGTACTGCTGCAGGACAAGCTGTAGAGGGTATTGCGAGACAGCCAGAAGCAGAAGGGAAAATACGAGGTACTTTATTGCTTAGTCTAGCTTTTATGGAAGCTTTAACAATTTATGGACTGGTTGTGGCACTAGCGCTTTTATTTGCGAACCCTTTTGTTTAATCCTAAAAAAGAAAATAAGTCCTTTAGATTAGATACTTTTTTCTTTTTTAGTAAATTGGTATTTGCTTCTGTAATTCCAAGTATATCAATACTTTTATTTATTATATTATTCCAGGAATTTTTTATTTATCGGGACAGACAATACCCCGGGAAGGGTTGATTTGAGCACGATCAATTTAGGTAGAAGATATGCTCGCCCTCTTCCTTCCCGTCCTTAGTTTAGGATAGTGGAAAGTCTTTTTCCTTTTATTTTAGGAATTTTGGGAACATTTTAACAAAGGAGATCTTTCACAGGTCAAACGAGACCTAAGACTTAATCTAAAAGAAATTATTAGATTGAATCTATTTGCATAAAAAAATTGCATTAAAAAAACCGATAAAAAAAGGGCGAGCGAAGTAAGTGATCGAAAAACTTTCTTCTTTGTTCGTCCTATCTATAAGAGGAGAGCATATGAAAAATGTAACCCATTCTTTTGTTTTTTTAGCTCACTGGCCATTCGCCGGGAGTTTCGGGCTTAATACCGATATTTTAGCAACAAATCTAATAAATCTAACAGTAGTAGTTGGCGTATTGATTTTTTTTGGAAAGGGAGTGTGTGCGAGTTGTCTATTTCAAGAATAGATTGGATCTATCCGGCTGCACTTTAGTTTTTAGTATTTTTGTTTTGGGATAAATAAGAAAAGGTGCACGATCTCCACGAATTACTTCTGAATAACTTCAGAAATCATATGGAAGAACCATAGCATTTCGCGACTCATTGGTAAATTTACTTTGATTCTCTATAGACCAATAATGTGAGACCATTAACACGGTTAAAGCTAAACTGCTTGAAGTCCAGGCAAAAAGGGGTACTCTTTCTACAACTATATTAGTATCGAAATGCTTTATTAGTATCCAAATGCTTTAAACGGGAAATAGCTAGTGTAGAATTTATCTGATATAGAACACTCATATCGATAAAATGATTTGAACTATTTACTAGAAGGGCACCCTGCCCTTTTTCCAATGCCGAATCGACAACCTGTGTATAAAAAAAAGAGAAATTTTTTGGATTTAAGGAAAGAAAAATAATTCTAGCAATTTTCATTTTCCATTTATTTACTTCGTTTTTCTTAATGAAATTGTTAACTAACAAAGCAAACACAAATTAAAGAAACAACTTTGCTGACCATGATAGATTTTTATCTAGTCGGAAGAGTCCTCTTAATATTTATCTAGTCTTATATACGTTTCGGTATATTGAAATACAAAGAGAAAAAAGGATAGAGGATAGGCTCATTACATAAAAAAAAGATATGGAAATAACCATAATACATAGCAAAAAAGAAAAAAAGGAGCGTGAGAGCCAAATGAATCGAAAGATTCATGTTTGGTTCGGGAAGAGATCATAAAAGTTGTAAACTTAATAGCAAGATAATCTACTTTCATTAAAAGATTTATTAGATAATCGAAAACAGAGGATCTTAAGTACTATTCGCAATTCGGAAGAATTGCGTAGAGGGACCCTTGAACAACTCGAAAAAGCTCGGCTTCGATTACAGAAAGTCGAACTAGAAGCAGATGAGTATCGGATGAATGGATACTCTGAGATAGAACGAGAAAAAGCAAATTTGATTAATGCTACTTCTATGAGTTTGGAACAATTAGAAAAGTCTAAAAATGAAACCCTTTATTTTGAAAAACAAAGAGCGATGAATCAGGTCCGACAACGGGTTTTCCAACAAGCCGTACAAGGAGCTCTAGGAACTCTGAATAGTTGTTTGAATACCGAGTTACATTTCCGTACGATTCGTGCTAATATTGGCATTCTAGGGGCCATAGAATGGAAGAGATAATTAAAATTTTTTAGGCCTTGAACTTCTACTTTCGTTTAGAATTTAGGCATTATTTTTCCCCTTGCTTCCGAAAAAAAAAGATTCA